ACCTAATGCATACATTGCATTTGCGGGCAAAAGAGTAATTGAACAAACATTGAATCAGACAGTACCTGATGGTTTCCAAGTGGCTGAGTATTCATTCGAGAAGGGCTTATTCGACCCAATCGTACCACGTAATCCTTTAAAAAGTGTTCTGAGTGAGTTATTTCAGCTTCACGGTTTCTTTTCCTTGAATCAAAATTCAATCAAGTAGAGCATTCAATTCAGTTATTTTATTTGCGGCGAACAAGTATTTACTTTATCTTTATCGGAATCCCAGTAAAGTAAAAACTAAGAAGAATGGGTTTTCCTTACGGGCATAAGATCTATTTGTAGAAAGAATCAGAAGTTTCGGATAATGACTTTTTCTTTTTTCCTCCAGATCTATTTTTTTCTACCTATATTCCTGATTACTAATCAGGAAGTATCTATCAACAGGATAAAGGAGTGAATTCTTCTTTCCGCGAAATTCGAGAAAGAAAAAGAATTTCATGTTACTTTCTTACGTATTATAGATATAGAATAATTGAAATATATAAAATGAGAGAATATAAATCTTGCATATTTCTATATCTCATGAGAACTTACATTTTGTTCTAGGAATCCCTATTGGATAGGATTCTAACGAATCCCTTGGGAACTTGTAAGAAACTCTTTCGTTCTTTGATTAGAAGATAAATAAGGACAGAAGAAGAATAAGAAAGTGGATTATCATATAACTATTTCAGTTAGAAAGGTGAATAGATTTAGTTCTACATTCCTTGCACTTATTATTCTATACTTATAATAGATAGACTTATCATAAGATATCTTTATAACAGGTACAAATATTAAATCGAGGTATCCATTCTATGACAACTCTCAATTTACCCTCCATTTTTGTGCCTTTAGTGGGCCTAGTATTTCCGGCAATTGCAATGGCTTCTTTATCTCTTCATGTTCAAAAAAATAAGATTGTCTAGATCTGATGGGACCAAATCCCATCAATGTATTTCAAGACTTGGGCTTGATCATAATACAGATATCTATTTAGTGGAATATGGTACAACATGCGGCTTCCTCCGAACACAAATGAAAGAGCTCTTATACACGTGGAAACATGATATGTGGATAAATGCATTCATTATAGCTATTTGAAAATGGATCCACGGATGTATGAAATGGAAACTCAATGTATCTATATGGATGTAGATATCCATAGTGGGATCATATGAAGCGGATGCTTTTCTATCTAACCAATTCGATTAATTACTCCTAACGGTTCACATCATAATAGTGCTAGTTGATGAGAGTTACTTCGGGAACAAAAAAAGTAAAGTCAAATTCATTTGGGTTATTCTCTCAATTCCAATAAAATGCAACTGGATCTAGTATGAACTGGCGATCAGAACGTATATGGATAGAACTTATAACGGGGTCTCGAAAAACAAGTAATTTCTGCTGGGCCTGTATCCTTCTTTTAGGTTCACTAGGATTCTTATTGGTTGGAACTTCTAGTTATCTTGGTAGGAGTCTGATATCCTTATTTCCGTCTCAGCAAATCCTTTTTTTTCCACAAGGGCTCGTAATGTCTTTCTATGGGATCGCAGGTCTGTTCATTAGCTCCTATTTGTGGTGCACAATTTCGTGGAATGTAGGTAGTGGTTATGACCGATTCGATAGAAAAGAAGGGATAGTGTGTATTTTTCGTTGGGGATTCCCTGGAATAAATCGTCGTATCTTCCTTCGATTCCTTATGAGAGATGTCCAGTCGATTAGAATAGAAATTAAAGAGGGTCTTTTTCCTCGTCGTGTCCTTTATATGGAAATCAGAGGCCAGGGAGCCATTCCCTTGACTCGTACTGATGAGAATTTGACTCCACGAGAAATTGAACAAAAAGCTGCTGAATTGGCCTATTTCTTGCGCGTACCAATTGAAGTATTTTGAAATGAACTGAAGAATGAATGCTTTATTAGCATTGGGGAAGGAACTAAGGAATCTTCTTTTTTATAGAACTTAACTTAACTAAAGCTTTTTCAGAACGCTCATTCGAGCAAAAGCAGATGTATATGGAAGAACCAGAAAACGAAGTGGTTCAAACTCTTTTTTTGGGGGGAAATAAACTCCATTTTTTCATACTAGTAACAAGTCTAATAAGTATGGATTCATCACATATCTCAGAACATTTCAGAATACAGAATTCGTCTTTTTTTGGGATCCAATATTTTGAATTGATATGTTAGATAGAGATGGATCCTATATTTTAAATTACCCCTCTTTTCTTTTGTCAATCGATCTTTCTTTATTATCCGTTCTTTTCCTGCTTGATGATCAAATGATTGGATCTCTTATAACTATAACATCCAATTTATCTCGGGTTTTGCCACTCGTTTTTGATTTCATCATTACATCAATATTTTTCATCAATTTCCCTCAATTATTCCTGGGCTGTGGGTAGCCAGCAAAACTTTTCGAAATAATTGATCTAAGGGGGTTCTTTCGTCTCGAAATCCGAATAATATTAATTACTTGAGGTGGCTCTTTCGGGCATTCATCGAAAGGATGCAATTGTTTCGAATTTGACCAATTGAGAGATCTGGAAACAATATTTTTGGATTTCTTCATTCGACGCGAATCCTTATTCTAATTCTATATTCTTTCTCGATCCAAGGACTAACCAATTAATTACAAATAAAAAAAGGGGAGTAGATCCATAGGTTCGATACCTTGTTATAGAACTCATGCTTCATAGAAATATCAGATCGGATAGAGTCGACGAATGAGGTGGTTTCATTAGCAATTCACAGATTCAAAATGCCACAAAAGAAAGCATTCACTACCCTCCCATATCTTGCATCTATAGTATTTTTGCCCTGGTGGATCTCTCTCTCATTTAATAAAAGTCTGGAATCTTGGGTTACAAATTGGTGGAATACTAGACAATCCGAAACTTTTTTGAATATCATTCAAGAAAATAATGTTCTAGAAAAATTCCTAGAATTAGAGGAACTATTCCTTTTGGACGAAATGATAAAGGAGTACCCGGAAACACATATACAAAAGCTTTGTATAGGAATCCACAAAGAAACGATACAATTGGTCAAGATGCACAATGAGGGTCATATCCATAGCATTTTGCACTTCTCGACAAATATAATCTGTTTCGCTATTCTAAGTGGTTATTCTATTCTGGGTAATGAAGAACTTGTCATTCTTAATTCTTGGGTTCAGGAATTCCTCTATAACTTAAGTGACACAATAAAAGCTTTTTCTATTCTTTTATTAACGGATTTATGTATCGGATTCCACTCGCCCCATGGTTGGGAACTAATGATTGGCTCTGTCTCCAAAGATTTTGGATTTGATCATAACGATCAAATTATATCCGGTCTTGTTTCCACTTTTCCAGTCATTCTAGATACAATTTTGAAATATGGGATCTTCCGTTATTTAAATCGCCTATCTCCGTCACTTGTAGTGATTTATCATTCAATGAATGACTAAAGACTGATCCACCGATATTAATCCAATCATAATGTTTGTTACTTCGTACATAAACAAACCATTAAAAATCTTACTCACTTTTTATATTTCTACCCATCCATGGGATTCTTCCTGTATTCCAGTAAAATTATTCCAGTACAATAGCAGAATCGTGGATAGGGAACTATACTAGCAACCTACCTAATTTATTGTAGAAATTTTCGGGATCAATGATTGGACCATGCAAAATAGAAATACCTTTTCTTGGATAAAGGAACAGATGACTCGATCCGTTTCTGTATCGATCATGATATATGTAATAACTCGGCCATCTACTTCATATGCATATCCCATTTTTGCGCAGCAGGGCTATGAAAATCCACGAGAAGCAACTGGGCGTATTGTATGTGCCAATTGCCATTTAGCTAATAAGCCCGTGGATATTGAGGTTCCACAAGCGGTACTTCCTGATACTGTATTTGAAGCAGTTGTTAGAATCCCTTATGATATGCAACTGAAACAGGTTCTTGCTAATGGTAAAAAGGGGGCTTTGAATGTAGGGGCTGTTCTTATTTTACCTGAGGGATTTGAATTAGCTCCCCCCGATCGTATTTCTCCCGAGATGAAAGAAAAAATGGGCAATCTGTCTTTTCAGAGTTATCGCCCCACTAAAAAAAATATTCTTGTGATAGGTCCTGTTCCCGGTCAGAAATATAGTGAAATCACCTTTCCTATCCTTTCCCCGGACCCCGCTACTAAAAAAGACGTTCACTTCTTAAAATATCCCATATATGTAGGTGGGAACAGGGGAAGGGGTCAGATTTATCCCGATGGGAGTAAGAGTAACAATACAGTCTATAATGCTACAGCAGCAGGTATAGTAAGCAAAATCATACGTAAAGAAAAAGGGGGATATGAAATAACCATAGCGGATGCATCGGATGGACACCAAGTGGTTGATATTATACCCCCAGGACCAGAACTTCTTCTTTCAGAAGGTGAATCCATCAAGCTTGATCAACCACTAACAAGTAATCCCAACGTGGGTGGATTTGGTCAGGGAGACGCAGAAATAGTACTTCAAGATCCATCACGCGTCCAAGGCCTTTTGTTCTTCTTGGCATCTGTTATTCTGGCACAAATATCTTTGGTTCTTAAAAAGAAACAGTTTGAGAAGGTTCAATTGTCTGAAATGAATTTTTAGATCCACGTATTTATCAACATCAAGTTCATAACAAAGAATAAATTCTTGTTGATCGATGTAATTATGTATGGTCAAAAAAATGAAAAGCCTTTTGATTTGCTTGCTTTGTTTATACTGCTTTTCTGCGAGATATCGGGAATGACTTGTATTCCACCGCGAGTAATAGACTCGTATCATATTGCGAAGAACACTATTTGACTTGAACCTGACTCCCCTTTTTCAATCCAAATTGAAGTGATGTGACTATGTCACTATTGTCAAATTTGAAATGCCACGAAATACATCAATAGTTTTCTATTCTATTATTCTAATAGAATCAAATTCGAATAGGAATAGATA